GGGTTTTGTCGGTAAAAAAAAATCCAAATAGAATAAATGGATTCAAGTGGAGTTTTCTGGAACGGATCTATCAATAAGCTAGACCCATACTGCGAGTTGTTTCATGCCATAAATAAACCCGAACACTTAAAAAATCTGTTGGACAAGCGGATTCACATCTCTTACAACCGACACAGTCCTCTGTTCTTGGAGCAGAAGCTATTTGTTTAGCCTTACATCCATCCCAAGGTATCATTTCTAATACATCTGTGGGACAAGCTCGGACACATTGAGTACACCCTATACATGTATCATAAATCTTTACTGAATGTGACATTGTATCTATAATTTTTTTTAACTTCATTAATTTTCGATCTAGTTCTAGTAAAGTAAATGAACCATATATTAAAATACCAGACGAATCAATGATTTACCAGAATTTGTCGAATCAACCGACTTCTGGATTGGATCGGCTTATTAGAATTATTAGAAAATAACTAGAGAATATAAAAGAGGTCCAAAATACTTTGATTTATTCCATTTTTGACAGTATGATTATAGCTTAAGGTGCTGTACCTAGTAACCTAATTTGAATTAATTTGATGACTATTCAAATTTCAATTTCTATAATTCTAATATAATAATATAGTTAATATAAAATATAATAGAATTAAAAAAAAAATACTACTTATTCAATAAATTTGATTGATTGATACGAGTGGATTTTCTGTTACGATAAATTGAAGAAACAATAGCCGGTCCAATAGCTGCTTCAGCGGCTGCAATAGCTATAACAAAAATGGAGAAAATATTTCCTTTTAATTGGCGACTATCAAAAAAATCAGAAAATGTTACAAAATTGAGATTAACCGCATTCAATATAAGTTCAAGACACATAAGAGCCCGAACTAAATTTCGACTCGTGATTAATCCATAAATCCCCATAGAAAATAAATAGGCACTCAAAACAAGTACATGTTCAAGCATCATTGACCAACTCCTTATCAATCTCGATTCATTTCAATATGAACAACAGTTAAACCGATTTGATTGACTAGAATATAACAAGTTAGAATCGAATAAATTAAGAGCAAAAAAATAGGAAAGTATTTTCATTTTATACATCAATTCAAATAGAATTGAATGGAAATGAATATGATAAAATCGAATTTTTCTTTTAATTTATAGTTTAAAAAATAACTCATTGACGAGCCACAGCAATTGCACCTATTAAAGCAACTAAAAGAATTATTGAAATTAGTTCAAATGGAAGAAAAAAATCTGTTGATAAATGAATTCCTATTTGTTGACTATTATTTATCAAATCTTGTTCTAGAATCTGGTTTGATCTTGTAGTCCAAATAATCCCATACCATGATGTATTTAGAATAGTATTAATTAATGAAATAAAAAGACTTGTACAAACCAACGAAGTAGCCCCGTCCCCAACAGTACAAAGATTAAAATCTTTGTCATATTCTGGCCCATTCATGAACATTACAGCAAATATTATTAAAATATTTATAGCTCCCACATAAATAAGGAGTTGCGCAGAAGCTACAAAATGAGAGTTTGCTAGAATATAGAATAAAGATATACAAACAAGAACCAATCCCAGCGAAAAGGCAGAAAAAATAGTATTGGTCAAAAATACCACTCCTAGACCCCCTAATATAAGACCTGACCCCAGAAAGACTAAAAGAAAATCATGTATTGGTCCAGGTAAATCCATTATATGTAAAATAAGAGATAAAAAAATAGGAATTTTTCATGATCTTATTGACTTGAACAGGAAAAAGGAGGTTCATGTGTTCTTAATTGGTAAATCCTAATGTGTACTACTTGCTGTAGGTAAAGTTATTAGACCCATCATATTCTTTTTTATCGGAAGGGAAGGATAGTTCGAAACTATTTGCAATCATTATAGTAAATATCAATACAAAACAAATTAAGTTGCTATTTTCATCAACCAATAGAATAGTGAATAGTCGAGATTTTTAGTTAGTAACCAAGAATAAATTTATTGAATTTCAATTAAAATTCAAAAAAAGAACCTTAGTACTTGGGAATTGTTCTTCAATCACGAGATTTCTCTTTTGTTTGAGGAGAATTCAAAATTGTTCGAATTGTGTAATCATCCGTTATTGATATTGGTAAACGACCCAGAGCAATTTGATTATAATTTAATTCGTGACGATCATAAGTAGAAAGCTCATATTCTTCAGTCATTGATAAACAATTTGTTGGACAATACTCAACACAATTACCACAAAATATACAGATTCCGAAATCAATACTGTAATTAAGCAATCGTTTCTTGCGAATATCGGCTTCCAATTTCCAATCAACAACGGGTAGATCTATAGGACATACACGAACACATACTTCACAAGCAATGCATTTATCAAATTCAAAGTGAATTCGACCACGAAAACGCTCCGATGTGATCAATTTTTCATAAGGGTATTGAATAGTTACAGGTAAACGGTTGGCGTGGGATAGGGTAATCATAAAACCTTGACCAATGTACCTTGCCGCCCGTACTGTTTGTTGACCATAATTAATGAACCCAGTTACCATAGGGAACATATGATAAATATCAATAAAAAATTTGATTTTGTTTCTTTCTCTTGTTTGCTACAAGCTATAAATTGAATTTGAATATTTGAATCAAATATTCGATTTTTTATATTTTATAGAATTTATAATGAAAGGAGTTGGGAAGAAGTTGTTAATAATAGATTACCTAAAGAAATAGGTAAAAGAAATTTCCATCCAAGATTTAATAATTGGTCCATTCTTAGTCTAGGTAAAGTCCATCTTGTTGCGATAGAAATGAACAAGAACAAAAAAGTTTTAGCTAATGTAATGAAAACACCAATTGTCGTTCCAAAGACTCCATACGCTTTGTTTATTTCAAAAAATTCAGGAATGACTATGTATGGAATAGAGAGATTCCAACCACCCAAGTAAAGAACTGTTACAAATAACGAAGAGACTAGTAGATTTAGATAGGAAGCAACATAAAATAAACCGAATTTTATACCTGAATATTCAGTTTGATAACCTGCTACTAATTCTTCTTCGGCTTCTGGTAAATCAAAAGGCAATCTCTCGCATTCTGCTAGAGAAGAAATTATAAACACAATAAACCCTATAGGTTGCCGCCACAAATTCCATCCCCAAAAACCATATTTTGACTGCGCCTCAACTATATCGACTGTACTTGAACTGTTAGATAATCATAGTCGATAAAAAGATCACTCTTATCATCGCTATTACAGAACCGTACATGAGATTTTCACCTCATACGGCTCCTCGAGAGCCATAAATAAATCTAAGGACTTATTCGATATTCTTTAATCTTGATATGTTTGGATAATCGATAAAGTCAAAATTAATCGAACGTTCCTGAATTAGACTAATGGAATTCTGTCTGCTATACTATAAAAAAAAAGTGCTTCAGAATTGATCTCATTCTTTACTTTAAGTTTAAGAATTTCAAGTTTTTTTTTGAGTAATAACTTAATCCTTAAATAAAATACTCTATTTACCAATAAAAAATATTTCACCTTCTTATTTTCGCTTCCGAAAAAGAATGAAACATTCATTCATCATTTATGACGTGACAAAAATTGCATTTCCATGAATATTTTTTTGTGCAATTACGTATTTAAATTTTTTGCGTTCCTCTTATTTCTTTTATTTAGGCTTAAAATAAAACTAAAACAAAGTAAAGGATTACTTCGTTCCTGATAGTCATTCACTTAATCGGTGGATAGGAGCATACTCTGGATCGGAATTTTTTGGAGTACTACTTTATCATTTCTACCAATTTAAAGCACCAATTTAGTATTTCTTTTATGTATAAATATTTCTTCGGATAACTTACATAATCTCTATTACGAATCCTTTGTGTACTTTTGTGTTCCTAATCATCCACTCATTTTTGCTCAATCTCTATGGTAATTCATAGAAAAGATAGTAAAAACTCCATAAAGTTGATCTTTTCAACCCGCTTCAAGCCCTGATGACTAATTAATCAATCTTGGGGTAAACAGTTTTGACTGCTTATGCTTATTTTCGTTTAACCCCTGTACCTGGGAAATGAGATTCAAATTTTTTACGGCGAATCGAATTTCCAAGCCGTTTTCTTTCACTCATCTAACTATCTGGTTTAGTTTATCAACCCGAGCAGTGAATAAAAAAATAAAGATATCTATTCACTACGTTTAAATTTCATTCTTCGTAAAAACTTAAAATAAAATGGAGGAAGACTTATGTCTCAACGAATCACACGTAGAGATATTGATAACACGCATAGAGTTAATGGTATTTCATAACTAATTGATTGGGCAGCAGCCCGTAAACCACCTAAAAAAGAATATTTATTATTTGATCCATATCCTGACATAAGAAGTCCAATTGGAGCAATACTTGAAATGGCGATCCATAAAAAAACACCAATACTGAGATCGGCTAGAACAAGGCGATAGCTAAAAGGAATTACTGAATAACTTAGTAAAATTGATATGACTGCTATAGAAGGCCCGATACTAAATAAACGTATATCCCCTCTAGATGGAAGAAGATTCTCTTTAAAAAGTAGTTTTGTCCCATCTGCTAGAGCTTGAAGAATTCCCAACGGACCGGCGTATTCGGGTCCAATACGTTGTTGTATACTCGCGGATATTTCTCTTTCTAACCACACAATCACCAGTACACCTATTGTGATTCCCAATACGAGAATCACAATAGGGACAAACATCCATATAGTCCCATAAATCTCTTTTAAGGATTCCAATCTGGAAAAAGAATTGATAGTTTGTACTTCTCTTGTATCAATTATCATTTCAACGATCAACTTCCCCCATAATGATATCTATGCTACCTAATATCGTCATAATATCAGCCAATTTCATTTTTTTAACTAACTGAGGAAGAATTTGCAAATTGATAAAACCCGGTGGGCGAATTTTCCATCTCCACGGAAAAACACTTTGATCTCCTATCAAAAATATTCCCAATTCTCCCTTTGGGGCTTCGACTCTCACATAAAGTTCTTGTTTCGACAATTCAAAAGCAGGAGACGGTTTTTTACTAATGAATCGATATTCAAAATCATTCCATTCAGGATATTTTATCCTATTAAAGCGCCGGATTTCTAAATTTTCATAAGGACCCCCTGGGATTCCTTCTAAAGCTTGTTGAATAATTTTGATGGATTCCGCCATTTCGCCGATTCGTATTAAATAACGAGCTAAAGAATCTCCTTCTTTTTGCCATTGGACTTCCCAATCAAATTCGTCATAAGACTCATAATGATCAACTTTACGAAGATCCCATTGTATTCCGGAAGCTCGTAGCATTGGTCCTGATAAACCCCAATTTATTGCTTCTTCTCCACCAATAACGCCCACCCCCTCAACGCGTTCTAAAAAAATAGGATTTCGCGTAATAAGTTTTTGGTATTCATCAATCCCTGTTAAAAAATAATCACAAAAATCTAAACATTTATCTATCCATCCATAAGGTAGATCGGCAGCTACTCCTCCGATACGAAAATAATTATGCATCATTCTCATACCGGTGGCAGCTTCGAATAAATCATATACCAATTCTCTTTCTCTGAAAATATAGAAGAAGGGGGTCTGGGCGCCAATATCTGCCATAAAAGGGCCAAGCCATAACAAATGAGAAGCTATACGACTTAACTCCAACATAATTACTCTGATATAGCTAGCCCTCTTAGGTACTTGAATATTTCCCAATTGTTCTGGTCCATTTACAGTTATTGCTTCTGTGAACATAGTAGCTAAATAATCCCAACGTGTTACATAAGGCAGATATTGTATAATTGTTCGGTTTTCCGCAATTTTTTCCATTCCTCTGTGTAAATAACCCAATATTGGTTCACAGTCAATAACATCTTCACCATCTAAAGTAACGATGAGTCGGAGAACGCCATGCATTGATGGGTGGTGAGGGCCCATATTGACTATCATGAGGTCTTTTCTTGTAATTGGTACAGTCATAGGTTTTTCCCCGATTCATTCTTTCATGAATTCATTTTTCTATGAATTGCTGAAAACAAAAAGAAGTTCATCAAAATTCAAGATCTAATAAATCAAATAATTCAAACCGACTCTTCAAATTAGCGTGTTTTTAGCTTTCGAATGTTCAATTCATTGATTAATTCTTTATAACGTACTTGATTTTTTTTTGACAAATAAGCCAGTAATCGTTGACGTTTTCCAAGAATTTTTCGTAGACCTCTTTGAGATGAATAGTCTTTTTTGTGTAATTCCAAATGTGAAGTAAGTCTCCGTATCTTATTGGTAAAACAGAATACTTGAAATTCAACAGACCCCCTGTTTTCTTCGTTTTCTTCATGCGAAATAACAGATATGAATGAATTTTTTGTCATAAATTCTTAACCTTCCTTTTTTATTTTTATCAAATATGATATGGAATTTTCCCGATCAGTAATAATAATACCAACTATTTTAATCTGGTATACACAATAATCCGAAATCCTAATTTCTTTATTTTCTTCATTCATTTTATCCATTTTATCAAAGATAATAAATAAAGAAAATTCTGTTGATTCATTTATGGATATAATGGATACGTCATTGAATTAGTACCATGTATTGGAATTGAATGTAAGACAAGGCGCATGTGCGTTTATTTATCTACCAGATGATAAGGAATATAATATATAAGATGAATTATCATAAATGAATTTTTCATCGTGGATACATGTGTATTCTTAATATACTAAAACGACTGCTGTTATTAGTATCAAACCAATAACGATTCATACAAGCTAAATCTTCTACTCGATAATTGGGCCAAAGAAAGAATTTTAATTTTATAAGTTGATTTTTATCTCGATCAAAGCCTTTGCTTTCATCAAAAAATTGATTATAGTTTTTTACCCCATTCCCATTGCAAAATACTGGGTTTTTTTCTTTATCCACACCATTATTATTCCTTGAATTGAAACAAATTAGAATTCTTAATTCTCTACGACACCGAGGCGATAAAATATTTGCAGGAGCAAGCAAATCATAATTGTTTTTGTCTCGATTTTGCGTCATCCTTTGATGTCTTGGAACCAATTCAGCCAAATTCTTTTTAGCAACATTTTCATTGTATCGTTTTTGATTATTTTGGCGTTTACTCTTATGAACCAATGAAATATTTATGGTTTGATACATAATAAATTGTCCATCACCCTTTACAAACAGACGAACCGGTTCAATAATCAATACCCCCCTTTTCATGAATTCTGTAAGAGCTAAATCTTTCGGAATCCGCATTATATTCAGATTCATTTCTCTCCTTTCAATAGAGGATATAGTAATTTCTCTTGGATTTTTCAATTTAAACAGGAAAGAATATACTTTGAGATTTTCCATCAGTTTTTGATTGAAAGAATCATTCCATTTCAATTGAAAAAGCAAATACCTTTTTAGCAAGGAATATAATTCTGTTTCTGTATTACTCTTGTCTTGTTTTTTCTTTCTACGTTTTTTTATATCTGATTCCATATAACCTTCTTCAATATTGTTTTGTTGGTTTGAAAGAACAGATTCAGAGTTCTTTTGGACATCTAATACAAGATCTCCTTGTTCTACGAATTCATTTTTGTCTTGATTTCGATTCTCTAATTCAAGAATTTTTTTTTCATTTGATGGTATAAAAGGATTCTTTTTTTTCTTTCTATTGATGTTTTTATTTTCACTCAAATTTTCACTTACATTCAAATTTGAAAAAAGGAAATCCATTGGTATAATCCAAGGTTTCATTTTATATGCATTATAAAGTAAGAAAAATTCTGGGAAGAACCAAAATTCTAGATTCGATATAGGATTATTTAGTATTTCTTCGTTCATTCCCATCCAATCAAAAACGTTTTTTTTTTGATGGGATCGGTTGATTTCTTGATAAATTGTGCAATAAGAAATACCTTCCTTATCCATTTTATTAACAATTTCATAATTCTTAGGTTTAGTCTTAGTATTTTTTGTATTGCTAGTACTGGTATCGACCCAGGCTCCAATGTCCATTTTATTTCTAAGAGAAAAATGGAGAATTTTCCAATCCAAATATTTTCTATCTGTATTTTTCTCTATATCCATAATATTAGTTATTCCTAAATAATTAGTGATAGGGATACTCCACCACATATCAACTAATTTTTCTTTATGTATGTTGTAATTATAAGGATAAGAAAATCCTTCGTTTTTATTTACTTGGAATGGTAATCCATAAGGATATGACTTTTTCTTATCTTCATAATAAAGAAATTTAGATGATAAAACATCATATCTATAGTTTTTTTTGAAATTATCGTTTTGATCTGATAATAAGAATAAATGGGCTTCAGAATTTTTGGCATTTTTGTAATTAATTAATTGTTCTTTTTCATATGAATATGAATTCCATTTTTTGTTTTTTAAACTTTTATTTTCAACCTTAACTCTAACTCTATTTCGCCATTTTTTTGGTACTAATCGAGACCATTTTATCTCAGATAAATCGTATTGATAATTACTTTTTAACCATTTTTTCCATTGATTCATTTCAAAATTTGGAAGTTTCTTACTCCTTAGTTCGTAAGGAGGTATTCCTTGTATTTCAAAATAATCTTTTATTTCTTTTTTAAGAAATAAAGATGTTCCATGATATTGAAGGACAGATCTTAACGTAGATTTTAACTTATATAAGTTATATATTTTTGCTTGTGATAATTTGTAAAATACATAAGCTTGCGACAAAAAAGATAAATCAGAATGAATCTTCGAATTCCTATTAATATTACTACTAAATAGGAAAAGTGAGTTTTTTATAGTCGAAATAGACTGAATTTTATTTTCATTTGTTGTATCAACCCGTTCTTGACTTGTTTTATTAGTGGAAATGGGTCTTTCAATTACTTTTTGTGTTGATTCAAGAAAAAGTTGTGTATTAATTCTGGGAATATTAATAATATATAGAAATAGATCTACATATATTTTTTCTCTAAAAAATTTGAAAAAATAACTTGATTTACAGATTAACCGAGCATTTCTTCTTTTCAATATCTGACCGATATTTTTGCGTGATTCGAATCTTTTAACGCCATAACGTGTTTTGTTAGAACTAATATTTACTTCTATTCTCTTTTTCTTGTCTTTTTTCATTTTTTCCATTTGATTTCTGATTGTCCTTGTTCTATTAGCCAGATCTTTCATTTTTTTTTCTGTCACAGAATAGGAATAATTTGTCGAATTCATGTTCATGAATTGGGCTTGAGTGGATGATTTATGACTTATCTGAATCTGATTATTGATTATCGAATTTTTTTCTTTCGATTTCTTTTTAAAGAAAAATGGAAGACTTTGAATAATCATTTCATTTAGAAACAATTTGAGTTTTTCTTTGAAAATTCTTAGAACTTGTAAACACTTATTTCTAAATTTTTGAATTTTTTTATTGAGTTCTTTAAAAATAGGTTTAAAAAAGGAAGGCCGTTTTCGAGGAGAACCAAAAGGAAGTTCAGTTTCCAGTCCCCAAACTGTTAAAAAACAAACATCATTTTTTTGTTCTTTTTCTTTCTGTTTCATTTGATCTCGACGAGAAAGATGTATCCTAGATCTGTGCCAAGGTTTTAGACAGAAAGGAAATAGTATCTTTATCTGAATACCTTCTGTTAACCAATTTTTAGGAAATTCTGTTTCTGATAATTGAATACCGTTATAGGTACATTTAATATGTATTTCTCTATTCCACTCTTTAAAATCCGCAGACCATTCAGGATTTTGGAATAATAATACACGGGCGATATTTTTTGCTATTATCAATAAAGGAAATAAAATTTGTTTTCTAAGAATTGACTGAGTTACTAACAGCAAACTCCTTGTTACTTGAGCAAATATAGTGGTATCCCAGGTTTCTTTTACTCTTATTCGGATTTTTTCTTGTTCTTTTTCGTACTCTTTTTTTTTCTTCCCCCCCTTTATTTCTTCTTCTT